TCAGTTCTATTTATTGGTTTAAGCAAAATACGACTTATTTGAAATTAATTGAATGAAGATTTTTTTATAAAAAACAATTTCGGTAGTATTTCATATGTTCGATAGTTCCGTACCGTGTTAATTACCCAATTTTGCTCATTGAGATTCATCGGCAATACAGATTAAGAGCTCGGAATAGATAGTACCTCTCTTTTTTCCCTTTCAAAAATGAAAACAAAAGAAAATTGAAATGATTGAAGTTTTTTTATTTGGAATCGTCTTAGGTCTAATTCCTATTACTTTGGCTGGATTATTCGTAACTGCTTATTTACAATACAGACGTGGTGATCAGTTGGACTTTTGATTAATTAACATCTCTTTTTTTTTTACTGACCTCCTTCTTGCTTTCATATGCGGGAGGTCTAATTCAGATTGCTGCTCAATGATTTGCGAACAGTGGAATTTTGACACAATCTAATAAACAAGAGGGATTTCACGCTCTGTAGGATTTGAACCTACGACATTGGGTTTTGGAGACCCACGTTCTACCGAACTGAACTAAGAGCGTTTTTCTTGTTTTTTCTAAAAAACGAAAAGGCTAGAAAGAGGACATTCTTTAACCCGAATCCATTTTGTACATATATACTATATCATAGTATATCATAAATTTCAGAATTATATGTATGTCCAATTTTATTAAAAAAAGATAGATCTAAAAAAGATCCCTCGTTACTGCTCAGAAGAGTAGTAATAGGTAGGGATGACAGGATTTGAACCCGTGACATTTTGTACCCAAAACAAACGCGCTACCAAGCTGCGCTACATCCCTTTCAATTGGTTTACAGTGTCATTGTAGAGAATTCCTGTCTTGTTTTCCACATCCTTCTTCTTTTTTATTGGTATATCAAATTCATTTCTTCTTTTTCTTCTCATATCAGATAACAAACATATAATTAAAAAATTACTTTTTTTTACGAAAATTCTCTCAATTTCAATTTGACATAAATAGGCGTTTCCATTTGAAAATGGAATCTATAAGATCGTTCTAGTAGACAATATTTCAATTCTCATTTTCAAAGTGGGGGGGGCGGAAGTTACGTATACAAATACAAGAACTTCTTAACTACATGTACATCCGTAGTTATATATATTACTATATATAATGTAATACAATAAATAAAGAAGAAAGAAGGAGGATTTCAAATGCGAGATCTAAAAACATATCTTTCCGTAGCACCGGTACTAAGTACTCTATGGTTCGCTTCGTTAGCAGGTTTATTAATAGAGATTAATCGTTTATTTCCAGATGCATTAACATTTCCCTTTTTTTCATTCTAGTTATTAACATCAGAAAGGGGTTAAAAATTTTAGAGATACAATCAACGATCGGGGACTAATCCCCCCCTTTTTTTCGAATTTATTCTAAAAAAATAATTAGAAAAAAGTGGGGGGGGGCGAAAGGTCATAAAAATGAGGGTTCAGGATCCACTTAAATTAGTAATAGAACAAAAAAAGTGTTGCTAGGGAAAGAGTAGCCGATGAGATACTTAAAAAAAATACTCTACAAAGATTTTCCGTTTTCACAAAATCATTGTCTTGCTTATTATTTGATTTTGATTTAATTACTAATTAATATTCATTGCAACGAAATATTTCAAAATTTTTTTTAGTTAACAGCTTCTATTTTTTTGGTTCTTGTTCTTTCTGGATCCTAAAAATAAAATAGAAGATTGGGGTGAATCATAAATCCAAAGGAGGTTTCATGGCCAAGGGTAAAGATGTTCGAGTAACAATTATTTTGGAATGTACCAGTTGTGTTCGAAATGATATTAAGAAAGAATCAGCGGGAATTTCCAGATATATTACTCAAAAGAATCGGCATAACACCCCTAGTCGATTGGAATTGAGAAAATTCTGTCCCTATTGTTATAAACATACAATTCACGGGGAAATCAAGAAATAGATCAAATTGAGTGCTTGTATGTCACCTTTTATTTTAAGAACAGGAATAATGCTAGGATCTATATATTATTACATATATATAAATATAAACAAATAAATCAATAGAAAGAAATCTAATCCTATATTCTTAATTCTATATAGAAACTCTATCCTATATAGAAATAAAAATCGTTTTTATTTTGATCCGATCAAAATAGGATTTTCGAGATTAGGATTTTATAGAGATAAGGAATAAAAAAATTATGAATAAATCTAAGCGGCTTTTTACTAAATCCAAGCGATCTTTTCGTAGGCGTTTGCCCCCGATCCAATCGGGGGATCGAATTGATTATAGAAACATGAGTTTAATTAGTCGATTTATTAGTGAACAAGGAAAAATATTATCTAGACGGGTGAATAGAGTGACTTTAAAACAACAACGATTAATCACTATTGCTATAAAACAAGCTCGAATTTTATCTTTGTTACCTTTTCTTAATAATCAGAAACAATTTGAAAGAAGTGAGTCGACCCCTAGAACTACTAGCCTTAGAACCAGAAAAAAATAGACTTATTCTTCAATTCAATAACAATTCCAATCTGAAGGAATTTAAAAAGAGATTAACATTTTATTCGAAAAATCCAATCAAGAATCAAAATTTGATTGTTATGTCTGTGTCTGTCAGAAAAAAAAAAAAGAAAAGAATTGTCGAAAAGAAAAAGAATAACTCTTTTTTTAGCGACTATATACTCTCGCTTTGTTTTGACGACTTTTTTATAATACTAATTTCTACTCTACCTTCCCCGAGCTCATTCTCCTTAGAACTCTATTTCAAATATTTTAGTGGATTTCTTCCAATTCCCTTATTCTTTTATCTCATTCGAAATCGTATAAAGACAACTCCTATTTAATAGAGCTATTTGTGCAAGTATTTTCCGATTAAGAAGTAATTGATTTTTGTACAGATTGTGTATGAATCGGTTATAACTATAGAATACCCCCATTTCGTGAATTACGGCATTTATTCGAGTGATCCATAAACGGCGAAAATCTCTTTTTCTTTTACCCCTATCCCGATGAGCCGAAACTAAAGCTCTTATTCTCTGTTGAGTCATAGTTCGTGTAAGTCGTGAATGAGCCCCTCGAAAGCTTGATGCAAATAAACGAAGTTTTGTTCTACGCCTCCGAGCTATATATCCGCGTTTAATTCTAGTCATTGAATAAATCAAACTTTGATGAATAACTAATTCTTTTTTTAGTTATTCTTTTCCCCTTTACTAGTCTATTAATAACCAAACGAATTATTCCAATGTATAAAAAAAAAATTCCAATGGCTTTTGCTACTCTAACCTTCCCCACCACTATTTTTTGCTAGGTATTTTCCTTTGCTTTGAAAGGATAAATTGCCCTTGATATAAAAAAAATAGAATAACTACAAAAAGTAGTAAATAGAAATGGATAAATAGTGGGTTCCATCGTTTCTATGGTTACTTCTAAAACGGTGAGGTCCTCTCTATACACCGGAGCTCCTTCTTTAAATTAATCAATACTATTGGTAACTTGTACAATTCACATTCTTTGGCTCTACCCCATCAATATTCCAGTAATAGGTCTTTCACAATGAGATCCACTTTATACAGTAACGGTATTTCATTTGTAAAATTGATTTGGTCGTTTACCCTGTTAGTCCGTTCTTTTATTTCAAGAGTGGATTTAATAAAAAATGGAATTTCCCCCGCTTAATGGATAACCATTTGTTATCATTGGGGGTTTTCTAAAAAATGGAGTTGATTGGATTTGCACCAATGTAAACCATAAGTTTCAGACACAATAGAAGATATGAACGATCTATCTTTTTTAAATAATGAATGGAGTTCCTCAATTCTATTTTATTCACAGGTACTGATCCTTGATATTTCAAAAAGAATTTCCTTTTTGTGTCTCAGTCTATGATCTAAACGAGTCGCACATACACCCGAGTACATGTTCCTCGTCGCTGAGGGCATCCCCGAAGCGCTGGGGATTTCGTGACATTTCGGATTGGCTGTCTTGTATTTCTAATAAGTTGTTTAATGGTTGGCATACGGAATCATATAAATAATGGGCTGGTTTAGATTAGTTCTAACCGGCTAATTCTGAATTACTTCTCTTCAAGATTCTCTTCAATATATTTTTTTTTATATTGAAGAGAATATGAAACTAAACCTTTAATCTAAAAAGATATAAAATTAGAAATTGTAGATTTGCATGAAATCGCTTCTATTTTTTATTGAACCGCGACAAGATCAACAATTCCATGAGCTTGGGCTTCTGTTGCTGACATAAAAACATCCCTTTCCATGTCTTCGGATACAACCCATATAGGTTTGCCCGTTCTTTGTACATAAACCCTTGTGATAGTTTCGCGAAGTTTTAGTAGTTCTTCCGCTTCCAAGATAAATTCTCCCGTTTGTGCCTCATAAAACGAACTAGCGGGTTGATGGATCATTACCCTGATGATATAATAGAAAATTTTCTTCTATTTCGCAGAATGAGGCGCGATAACCAAAAAAACAGAGAAAATTGAATAACCGTACAGGCTTTTTTTGTGCATTGCATACGGCTCCACAATGGAATTTACTTTTTTGACCTTTCCTTTTGGCGAAAGAAAACAAAATATAGGTTGTATTATACGCAGATCCAGAAATCATCCAATTACCATCCTTCTTTTTTGTAGGAGTTAAAAAAATACTATGATGGTTCCGTTGCTTTATATATCATTTTTTTGCTTCGTCTATGATTCAGCAATCCCAAAGTGTCTTTTTTTTTTTTTAATAAGCTTCCGGTGTGAAAACAAAGTTTGTGACGCTGAGATGTGCCCGAATAGGTAAGATATCATTTTGAAATACCCCTTCCTTATCTCATACTACTCTTTCAATATATAATCTAATTTTTTTTAATCTAAAAAATTTCATATCGAATTCGAAGTGCCATGCTATTATTACTTAACTAATTCATATTTTCGATGGCGAAGGCATAGTATTTTTTTCTCGAAAATAAAAAAACTCATTGGCGCCAAGCGTGAGGGAATGCTATACGTTTGGTAATTGCTCCTCCGACTAGGATAAAGGATGCTATTGAAGCGGCCAATCCCATGCATATTGTCTGTACATCGGGTCGCACAAATTGCATAGTATCATAAATAGCCATTCCAGATATTACCCATCCACCAGGAGAGTTTATAAACAAATAAAGATCTTTGGTATCCTTTTCTATACTGAGATATATCATAAGACTAATAAGTTGATTCGAGATTTCGGTATCAACCTCTTGGCCTAAAAAAAATAATCTTTCTCGATAAAGTCGGTTGATTAGGATAAAATTTTATTCCTTAGGAGCCGTACAGGCACCTTTTGATGCATACGGTTCAACAAAAATTGTGAAAAAATCAATGTGTCGATTCCAACCCCCCTTTTTTTCATAGAAGGTTTTTCTTTCTAACTTATAACGGAAGGACTTGCTCCCAAAAGTAAAAGAAAAAATCTGTTTTGGCCCCTTTTATTAGATATTATAATCCTATAATAAAACGATTGATTAAGCCTGTCAGACTAACTTGATTCGTTGATATTTTTTTTTCATCGAGATTCAGTTGAAGTGGCGATGGTTTTTTCTTGTTCCTGAACGGGCTTCTTCCTTTTTTTTATTCCATTTTTTAGGTTTATGCTCTACCCCGAGTAAAAGGAAAAATTTGCCCGATTTTTATTTGCACATATAGGACAAATGAACCAAATACCGCATCTTTTTTTACTACTCCTTCTTTTTTTTTCAATTCATTTCTTTCACATGTCTTCTGTCAACTAGTCAACAAATTTTGAATTATATTATTTGATTTGAGCAACAGTATGTTTTAGATCATCCTGTTTCAATTTTTTTTTTTTTTTTATAGAATTTTTTATCATAATTTTGCATATTATATAAGTAGTAATTATCAAAATATTATATATTAATTATCAATTGGGTTTTTACTAAACGGAGCCTGGATACTTCATTTTATTAGTCCGATCACGTAAACCATAAAAAAATTTTGATAATCTAATATCAATCTAAATACTCCCTGCATTTAATTCCACTTTATTTTTTGCGCTTCGCGTTACAAATTTTTGATAATTCAATCAATCTTTTTGGGCGAAACAGAGGATATCTCGATCGAGGGAGAAAATGGGGAAATCCCATATAGCCCAATATATCTGACAAGTCGCACTATATGTCAACCCAAGATGTATCTCCTTCTCCAGGACTTCGAAAAGGTACTTTTGGAACGCCAATAGGCATGAAATGAAAAAAAAAGAGAATGAAGTTCTCTATTTCACTTTGATGTGGAAACGTAAGACTGGGGGTTTCTTTTTTTAATACTATTATCCTTTTTTCCTACTTTATTAATCATATTTAAATTAATTATATTTAATACATAAGTTGAATAAGCTAAAATAAAATATAAAATAAAAGTAAAGGAAATTTTTTACGAACGGGCTTCTGAATGATGAACAACAATAGCTATCTTGGTTCATATAAAATAGGATTCACCCCCATTGCGTATTGGTACTTATCGGATATAGAATAGATCCGCTTCCCTTTTTTCTTATGAATCGAATTGTTCCATTATTACTAACAGAATAGAACAAATATTAATCCTTTCTACGAAATAATTACCTAAAAAAGGGGGGGTCCATAGCATAGTTTTTTCCAATGCAATAAAGTTACATAGTGTCTATTTTTCGTTGATAAAGGGGTATTTCCATGGGTTTGCCTTGGTATCGTGTTCATACTGTTGTATTGAATGATCCCGGTCGTTTGCTTTCTGTTCATATAATGCATACTGCTCTGGTTGCTGGTTGGGCCGGTTCGATGGCTCTATATGAATTAGCAGTTTTTGATCCCTCCGACCCTGTTCTTGATCCAATGTGGAGACAAGGTATGTTCGTTATACCTTTCATGACTCGTTTAGGAATAACCAATTCGTGGGGCGGTTGGAATATTACAGGAGGGACTATAACGAATCCGGGTCTTTGGAGTTACGAAGGGGTAGCCGGAGCACATATCGTGTTTTCTGGCTTGTGCTTCTTGGCAGCTATTTGGCATTGGGTATATTGGGATCTAGAAATTTTTTGTGATGAACGTACAGGAAAACCTTCTTTGGATTTGCCCAAGATTTTTGGAATTCATTTATTTCTTTCAGGAGTGGCTTGCTTTGGTTTTGGCGCATTTCATGTAACAGGATTATATGGTCCTGGAATATGGGTATCCGACCCTTATGGACTAACCGGAAAGGTCCAACCCGTAAACCCGGCGTGGGGCGTGGAGGGTTTTGACCCTTTTGTTCCGGGAGGAATAGCCTCTCATCATATTGCAGCAGGGACGTTGGGTATATTAGCGGGCCTATTCCATCTTAGTGTTCGTCCGCCTCAACGTCTATACAAAGGATTACGTATGGGCAATATTGAAACCGTCCTTTCCAGTAGTATTGCTGCAGTCTTTTTTGCAGCTTTTGTTGTTGCTGGAACTATGTGGTATGGTTCTGCAACTACTCCCATCGAATTATTTGGTCCTACTCGTTATCAATGGGATCAGGGATACTTTCAACAAGAAATATATCGAAGAGTTAGTGCTGGACTGGCTGAAAATCAAAGTTTATCAGAAGCTTGGTCTAAAATTCCGGAAAAATTAGCTTTTTATGATTATATTGGTAATAATCCAGCAAAAGGGGGGTTATTCCGAGCGGGTTCAATGGACAATGGGGATGGAATAGCTGTTGGATGGTTAGGACATCCCGTCTTTAGAAATAAAGAAGGGCGTGAACTTTTTGTACGTCGTATGCCTACTTTTTTTGAAACATTTCCGGTTGTTTTGGTAGACGGAGACGGAATTGTTAGAGCCGACGTCCCTTTTAGAAGGGCAGAATCAAAATATAGTGTCGAACAAGTAGGTGTAACTGTTGAGTTTTATGGTGGTGAACTCAATGGAGTGAGTTATAGTGATCCCGCAACTGTGAAAAAATATGCTAGACGGGCTCAATTGGGTGAGATTTTTGAATTAGATCGTGCTACTTTGAAATCCGATGGTGTTTTTCGTAGCAGTCCAAGAGGTTGGTTTACTTTTGGACATGCTTCGTTTGCTCTACTTTTCTTCTTTGGACACATTTGGCATGGTGCTAGAACCCTCTTCAGAGATGTTTTTGCTGGTATTGATCCAGATTTGGATGCTCAAGTGGAATTTGGGGCATTCCAAAAACTTGGAGATCCAACTACAAAAAGACAAACAATCTGATGCAACATTTCTTTTTTTCTTCTAGTTTCTGTTTGCGATTTTATTTAATAGGTAGGGTACTGCAGGAATCTTTATTTAAACCGCTGCCGTTTCTTTGACTCTTTTTCTTTTTTTCTTTATCCAGAGGGATACTCCCAAGTAAACAAAACAGGTATGAAAGCTATAATTGTAAACCACGATCAAATTTATGGAAGCATTGGTTTATACATTTCTCTTAGTATCCACTTTAGGGATAATTTTTTTCGCTATTTTTTTTCGGGAACCACCTAAAATTTCAACTAAAAAATGAAATAATTTTTCATTATCTTCATTGACGTAATCAGCCTCCAAATATTTGGAGGCTGATTACGTCAACTAGTCCCCGTGTTCCTCGAATGGATCTCTTAGTTGTTGAGAGGGTTGCCCAAAGGCAGTATATAGAGCATACCCAGTAAAACTTACAAGTAACCCAGATATAAAGATGGCGACTAGGGTTGCTGTTTCCATTATTATAGAATTGAAAGACCACAATGGATCTATGCTAAGATCGTTTATTTACAACGGAATGGTATACAAAGTCAACAGATCGTAATGAATACAAAATAAGATTTATGGCTACACAAACTGTTGAGGATAGTTCTAGATCTGGTCCAAGAAGCACTACTGTAGGGAAGTTATTGAAACCATTGAATTCCGAATATGGTAAAGTAGCTCCTGGATGGGGAACTACCCCTTTGATGGGTGTTGCAATGGCTCTATTTGCGGTATTCTTATCTATTATTTTGGAGATTTATAATTCTTCTGTTCTACTGGATGGAATTTCAGTGAATTAGACTGAGAAGAATCTGGAAGCCCCAGCTTTTAGCTGAATACAAAAAAGTAAAGTATGTAGGTCTAAAAATTTTAGCCTATTCTCCTTTGGTAGTTCGACCGCGAAATTTTTTTTCTGCATTGTATATTTCCGGAATATGAGTGTGTGACTTGTTAGAATTGACCCTATGGATAGTACAGAGAATGGGATCTGTCATCTTTATCAAGATGGTTTTACTTCGTCGGATATTCATTCGAGTATCCGGAGCACGAAATAGATCAAATAGATCACAAAGTATTCGAACTATGATTCATACTTAATATTCAGACCTCGTAGCCGGACTTCTTTCCGTTCTATCTTATAAACTTTAATAAATCAAAATATTTTTCTGCTTTTAAACTCGTATTTGGATCAAAGGACAAGCGCTTCTTTGTATTTTATGTTTTTAGTCATTATAGCTATTTTTTTGATTGAATAAGTGATGATCCAATGGTTCTCACTCAGTGAATTTTGGACTTTGAAGGTTTCATTGAATTATCGTGGTTCTCGTATGAATCTGAGGTTTCAATTGATTAGTTACGTAGGGTCTTAACAAGATAATTCCTATCAATAATAAAGAAAACAAGAAGAAATCCCCATTCCCCGTTCCATACAAATAACAAATAAAAAGGCAATAAAGATAGGTAATCTAGAAGATTCAAGAGGCCTGTAACGATCAACACAACATAAAGACGAATGAGCTGACTTGATTTTTTGGCATTTAACCACAAAGAAGAGCTTTCGCATTTTGACTCTTTCATATCTTTTAATAATATTGAATGAGAGAGAAGTTTAAAACTTTATATTCCATATCCGTTTCAATCAGTATGTGGTTCTTTTTTTTTTGTTTGAGCTGTACGAGATGAAATTCTCATATACAGTTCTTGGAGGGGGAGTAACCTTGGTTTACCTATCTCAATAAAGTTTATGATTGGTTCGAAGAACGT